CAAAACAAAGATGGGATTCTTTAATAAGGAAAGAATATAGAAGGTATAAAAGGGTAATGGTAATAGAAGTTGCTCTTCTTTGAATCGAGTTGGTCCGAAATCAAATTCAAATAAAGAAAAGAAAATGAAAATATTCAATATTTTGAGATTTTTTGAAAAAGTCAAGGCTTTCTTTTTTTTTTTAGTGTCCGTCAATTGTAACTAAACGAATTCTTTCAATTTGTTTTTCTTACCGTCGTATCTGGATTGAGACTTAGGTAAATGTTTTATTCATATATGTAGTAAAAGAACATATCTAATTTAGCTCTTTCATGCCTATTCTAACTAGTTATTTTGGTTTTTTACTGGCTGCTTCAACTATAACCCCAGCTCTATTTATTGGTTTGAACAAGATACGACTTATTTGAAATGAATGAGATTCAAGAAACAATTTACAAAAAGAAAAATCAAAGCCTCTCATAATATTTCATCTCAGGTATTCTATGGTTCCTTCCCGCATCAATTGCCAATTCCTGTTCATTGAGATTCACGGATAATTCAGATTAATATTTAGGGATAGATCTTACCTCTCTTTTTATTCCCTAAAACAAATCGAAATGATTGAAGTTTTTCTATTTGGAATCGTCTTAGGTCTAATTCCTATTACTTTAACAGGATTATTTGTAACTGCATATTTACAATACAGGCGCGGTGATCAGTTGGACCTTTGATTGAGTAACATCTCTTTTTTTGATTGACCTCCTCCTTGTAGGAGGTCAAATTTCAGTTGCAATTCTACTTTGTTTTGTTAAATTATTTCATTGTAATTCGACATAAAATAAACGGAATCACGCTCTGTAGGATTTGAACCTACGACATCGGGTTTTGGAGACCCGCGTTCTACCGAACTGAACTAAGAGCGCTTTCTTATATCATATCCTATAACAGTAGATACGATTGGAAAGAAAAGGATTTTTTTACCCCGGAGGAGTCTTGTGTACATATAGTATGTACAAATGAGAAATTATTTCCAAAAATTCCCGATCTTACTCAATGAATCCCTCGTAACTGTCCATAGGAGAAAGAATAGGTAGGGATGACAGGATTTGAACCCGTGACATTTTGTACCCAAAACAAACGCGCTACCAAACTGCGCTACATCCCTTTTAAAAATTGTTGTATAGTGTCATTGTATAAAATCCATGTCTTGTTTTCCACACATCCTTCTTTTTTGCTCTTATAGGTAGAGAATGTTCTTGTCATCTTTTTTAGGGGGGCGGCAAAATCTCATCTGCTGGGTCGTTGTACATATGCATTTTAGTTAGTAATTCCTAATTCTAATCTCATTTCAAGCAAAAACAAATGATCTTGAACTAAAAGATCGGGTTATCTATGATCTATGTATTAGAATATCGAACTAGAACTATATATGTATTACAATATACAATACAAATAAATAATTCAAATAAATAAGAAAAAAAAAATAAAAGAAGAAGGAGGATTCTCAATGCGAGATATCAAAACATATCTCTCAACGGCACCTGTGCTAACCACTCTATGGTTTGGGTCTTTAGCAGGTCTATTGATAGAAATTAATCGTTTATTTCCGGATGCCTTGTCATTCCCTTTTTTTTAATCCTGATTGAATTCTTGTATTGATCTGTGAAGAAATGAAGTGTGAAGAGATGAAGAATATTTGAGATACAATTCTACGTAACATGTCTCCAATTTCGCTCCCTTTTTCTTTCCTATCCTAAAAAAAAAAGAAAGAGTGTATCGAACTTCAGTCAAAATACAGTGAATCTACGATAGAATTTGGGGGAAAAGAAATGGAAATGTGGATCCAGTCGTTTAGGGGCGGTTACACGAAATTCTAATATAGAAAGAAGAAAATACTGAGATTAGGATAGGAATAATTCATAGTTAGAAAAAATTGTATTAATTAATTATTACGATATTCTTAATATTCTTCTATTAATGAATATGACTCTCTTTCTTTATAGTTATAGTAATTAATAGTGATTATCTTTTCTATTATAGTACTTCGAAGTCATTCGAATTCTAATAATTCGAAAAAGAAAAGATTTACGAATTTTATTTCTAGTTAGTAACTTTTCTTATCTTAATTAATATAAATTAATATAGATATAGAATATAGATTCTTTTTTTATTTTCTTTTTATTTGGTTTGGGTCAAAAAGAAAATGAAGAGAGTTCTAAAGTGAAGTCGATCCAAAATGAAAAGGAGGTTCATGGCCAAGGGTAAAGATATCAGAATTATAGTGATTTTGGAATGTACCTGTTGTGTTCGAAAGGGTGTCAATAAAGAATCGCCGGGCATTTCTAGATATATTACTCAAAAGAATCGACACAATACACCCAATCGATTAGAATTTAGAAAATTTTGTCGCTATTGTCAAAAGTATACGATTCATGGGGAAATAAAGAAATAGATGTAACGGAATGCGTGTGTGATTTTTCCAAGTAGCGGGAAGAGTAAGAACTTTACATCTTAACATTAACATATATAATACAAACCAAATCCTATTTTGGTCGAATCTTAAATGAATAAGAAAAAAAAAAGAGAATTCTATTTTCTAGATCCTTTATATATATATAAGGAATAAACAAACAAGGAATAAGCAAACCATGGATAAATCCAAACAACCTTTTCGTAAATCCAAGCGATCTTTTCGTAGGCGTTTACCCCCAATTGGATCGGGGGATCGAATCGATTATAGAAACATGAGTTTAATTAGTCGATTTCTTAGTGAACAAGGAAAAATCTTATCTAGACGGACGAATAGGTTGACCTTGAAACAACAACGATTAATTACTATTGCTATAAAACAAGCTCGTATTTTATCTTTGTTACCTTTTCGTAATAATGAGAAACAATTGGAGAGAGTGGAGTCGATCCCTAGAACTACTGGTCCTAGAACCAAAAATAAATAGAGATACTCCTCAAAACTCCAATAGGAAATCAAGCTCATATTAATGTTTTGCTCGAAAAAAAAATAGAATCCAGATTTGATTCTTGTATTCTAAAAAAGGAAAAATGGGGAAGAAATCTTTTTTTCTTGAAAGATGTTCGTTTATTCCTACTACTCAAATCTTAATTTCTTTTTCTTCTATCTTCCCGGAGTCCATTCTCCGGGAAATCCTGTTTCAATCATTCTTGTTTCCTGTATAATAGATTCTATTAAGATTCTTTTATTCCTTTATTTGATTTTATTTGAAATGATATCAAAACAATTCTTATTTGATAGGGCTATTTGCGCAAGTATTTTACGATTCAGAAGCAATTGTCTCTTGTACATATTGTGGATGAATAGGCTATAACTATAGAATATTCTATCCTCACGAGTTACCGCATTTATCCGAGTGATCCACAAACGACGAAAATCTCTCTTTTTCCTGCTCCTATCTCGATGAGAGGAAACCAAAGCTCTCATTCTTTGTTGAGTAGTCGTTCGAGTAAGTCTTGAATGAGCCCCTATAAAGGTTGATGCAAATAAACGAATCTTTTTTCGACGTCTTCGAGCTGTATATCCTCGTTTAACTCTGGTCATTGAATCAAATGAAACTTTCTTGAATAACTAATTGATTTCTCTTCTTTCAGTCATCCTTTTCCTCCGGTCGATTAATAACAAAACGGATTCTTCCGATATATAAAATAGAAATTCCAATGGCTTTTGCGACTATGACCTTCCCGACCACGATTTTTTCTTTCTTCAAAGTATCTCGCCTGGAAATAATAAATTCGACTGCTACTAAATAAAAAAGAATAGTGGGTTCCCTCGTTTCTATGGCAACTTCTGAAACGGTGAGGTCCTCTCTATACACCGGAGCCTCTTCTTTCATTTCATCGAATTTTATTGTGAACTTGTATAGTTCACACTCTTTGGCTCTACCCATCCATTTTTCAATTAGAATTCTTTTTTCCATTCTAATTAGAAAGTAATAGTCCTTTTCACAAAAAAGCTATCCATACAGTGACGGCATTTAATTCTGAAAGTTGGCTAGGTAGCTGACCCTGTTAGTCCGTTTTTTCAAGAATAGGAATAGGAGCATAACCTTTTTCCTCCGCTTAATGGATAACTATTTGTTACCAATGGAGAATTCCTTCTCATCTCAAATGGAGTGATTGGATTTGCACCAATAGAAACCATAAATTCAGAACATAATTAGGTAGATGATAGATCTTCATTTTTATATAATAGTCAATTAGATAACCGTCTTCCACTCTATCTATCCTAATTCATCGGTAGTGGTCGTTGATACTGGAAAAGATTTTTGCATTTCATGATCTGAACTGAACGAGTCGCACATACACCCTAGTACATGTTCCTCGACGCTGAGGACATCCTCGAAGAGCGGGAGATTTCGTGACATTTCTTATTGGCTGTCTTGCGTTTCTAATAAGTTGTTTAATGGTTGGCATGGCATGTCTATAGAATCTCATTCTAGATAGAATAGAGCGGGTTGGCTTAGATCGATCTTAACCTGATGGTTGATGATTATGAATGATTTCTATTCACACGGAGATTTCAAATTTCGGAGATTTCAAATCTTGAAACGGAATTCGTATATTTATACGGAATCCCCAGTATTTTAATTTTCGACCGCTACAAGATCAACGATGCCATGAGCTTGGGCTTCTGTTGCTGACATAAAAACATCCCTTTCCATATCTTCGGATATAACCCATAAAGGGTTGCCCGTTCTTTGTACATAAACTTTTGTGAGAGTTTCGCGAAGTTTCAATAGTTCTTCTGCTTCCAGGATAAATTCCCCTGCTTGTGCCTCGTAAAAAGAACTAGCAGGTTGGTGAATCATAACCCTGATGATATTGATATAACATCATGAACGGTTCTTCTATCTATATATCGCACGATTGGGTTAAAGTAAGGGGGAATCAAAATAACAATAAAAAATAGAATTAAACAACCGTACGGGCATCTTTTGTACATTGCATACGGCTCTGCAATGGAATTTCTTTTTTCGATAGAATTGATTCTATCAAAAAGAATAAATAGAACCCATCCGATCCAAATCGTTAAATGATCCATTTACCACCCTTCCTTTCGTAGTAGTAAAAAAGATACTATGATGGTTCTGTTGCTTTATATATTTATCTCGTCTGTGGTTTGTTTAGCAATCCCAAAGTTTCTTTTTGATACGATCCAAGAAGGAGAAAATGATTTTTTTTTTCCATTTTTTTGACTCTTTCTCTCATAACATAAAAAGAAGAAAGATACTTCTGGTGTGGAAGAATAATGGTTTGTGACGCTGAAATTGACTCTTGCTTGACACATAAATCAAATTGGGAATAACTCTTCTTTCATACTACTATCTCGATACAAAATCTCATGTTAGAAAAAAAAACAATAATGGTTTGTTCATATCGAACTCGAAGTGCCATGCTATTATTACTTATTCTTTATTTGATTCATATTCGATACAGCGAAGGCATAGTATTCTTTTTTTTTCTCAAAGAAAAAAACTCATTGGCGCCAAGCGTGAGGGAATGCTAGACGTTTGGTAATTTCTCCTCCGACCAGAATGAAAGATCCCATTGAAGCGGCTAATCCCATACATATTGTATGTACATCCGGTGACACAAATTGCATAGTATCATAAATGGCTATTCCTGGTATTACCCATCCGCCTGGAGAATTTATAAACAAATAAAGATCCCTAGTATCATCTTCTATGCTGAGATATACCATGAGACCAACAAGTTGATTCGAGATCTCACTATCAACCTCTTGGCCTAAAAAAAGTAATCTTTCTCGATGAAGTCGGTTGATTAGGGCAAAATTGTATCCCTGAGGAACCGTACGTGCACCTTTGGATGCATACGGTTCGAAAGAATTGCGAAAAAAAGAATCAATGTGTCGATTCCAGTCCTATTTCTTTTTTCTTTTTTACATGAGTTTTGCCCTCCTTCCCTTTCTATAATGTAAAAAAGAAAAAAGAATTTTATGAACTTATTGAACTAACTTCTCATTGATGTATTGTTTCATCGAAATCCAAATAACGATGTAATTTTCTTGTTCCTGAATGGGCCCTTTCAATTCTTTTAGGTTCTTGTTCTACTCCGGGGGAAGATTTTCCCGAATTCCATTTGCACATATAGGTCAAATGATTCCAGTACCACTTCTTTTTTTTTCAATTGTTTGATACCTTTCCCCAAAATATTCGATGTATTCATCATACTACTCCATTGGTAGGCAGTTTTATATTATCCCTATAGTAAGTCTAAGAATAGTCTATTATAAAAGCGGTAATCGTGTAATCATCATCTATTCTACATAATAGATTATATTATAAGATTTTATTATAGTTCTATTTATAGTAAGTTCTATTATATTCTATTTAATTACTAATGAAGTTCAGAATTTATTAAGAATTTAATTCAATTTCTATTTAATTTTTATATTCTTTATTTAATATTTATTATTTCTATTACTACATTTACACTCCCATTATATTACTTTTACTTACTTTTACTCTTACCATTTCCAATTTGGTATTCTCTGAACGGAGCCTGGATACTTTAGTTTATCAGTCCAAGTAAACCATCAATTATTTGAATTGATAATATTGATCCCCAATAGGAATTATTGTGCTTCACGCTCCGAATTATTGATGATTCAATCAATACAATATTGAATATATCTTTATTGGATTGGGCGAAACAGAGAATACTCGATCGGGGGAGATAACGGGGAAATACCATATGACCAATATGTCTGACAAGTCGCACTATACGTCAACCCAAGCTGCATCTTCCTCTCCAGGACTCCGAAAAGGTACTTTTGGAACACCAATGGGCATTAAGATAAAGAAAAAAATGAAGTACTATACTTTACTTTAATATGGAAACGTAACAATGGTTTGTTTTATTGTCTTCATCATTTTTTCTCTTTCTTTTATATTTTGATATTATATAATATATTTCTTTTTATTCCCTTCTTTTCTTTTTATATCTTAGATATTCTATATATTCTATTCTATTTTTTCTATTTTTAGATCTTTTAATCTTCTTTCTATTTAGAATCTTATATTCTTAGATTATCTTATATTATATATATTATCTTATATTATATATATATATATATATATTCTTATATATTCTATATTCTATAAATATAAAATAAAAAATAAAATAGAACTTAATACTTAATATTATTATATAGATAGGACTGAAAGGTTCATAGAGGAAGACAGAATGAATAAAGAAAAATTATAACGAACGGGATCGATCGGATTAGCCGATTGTTCGAATGATTTCGAATTATTATAAAGTATCTATGCATTATTTTTCCCTCAGAATCCTCCCATTGCGTATTGGTACTTATCGGGTATAGAATAAGATCTGTTTCTCTTTGTTCTTCTAAATAGAAAGAAAGAAAATTGTTCCCTTCTCTTTCTATTTCAAATTCTTTCTATTCTATTTCATTAAAAAGAAAAGAAGGGAATAAAAAGAAATATCAATCCTTTCCTATACAAAATCTACCGAACAGGTGAAATACACGGTCTAGTCTTTTCCAATGCGAGAAAGTTACATAATGTCTATTTCTTTTTCAGAAAGGGGTATTTACATGGGTTTGCCTTGGTATCGTGTTCATACTGTTGTATTGAATGATCCCGGTCGATTACTTTCTGTCCATATAATGCATACAGCTCTAGTTTCTGGTTGGGCCGGCTCGATGGCTCTATATGAATTAGCGGTTTTTGATCCCTCTGACCCTGTTCTTGATCCGATGTGGAGACAAGGCATGTTCGTTATACCCTTCATGACTCGTTTAGGAATAACCAATTCGTGGGGGGGTTGGAGTATCTCGGGAGGAACTATAACGAATCCGGGCATTTGGAGTTATGAAGGTGTGGCAGGGGCACATATCTTGTTTTCTGGCTTGTGCTTCTTGGCAGCTATCTGGCATTGGGTATATTGGGACCTAGAAATATTCTGTGATGAACGTACGGGAAAACCTTCTTTGGATTTGCCCAAGATCTTTGGAATTCATCTATTTCTCTCAGGAGTTGCTTGCTTTGGCTTTGGTGCATTTCATGTAACAGGCTTATATGGTCCTGGAATATGGGTATCTGATCCTTATGGACTAACTGGAAAAGTACAATCTGTAAATCCAGCGTGGGGTGCGGAAGGTTTTGATCCTTTTGTTCCGGGGGGAATAGCTTCTCATCATATTGCAGCAGGTACATTGGGCATATTAGCGGGTCTATTCCATCTTAGTGTCCGTCCGCCTCAACGTCTATACAAAGGATTACGCATGGGTAATATTGAAACTGTGCTTTCCAGTAGTATTGCTGCTGTTTTTTTTGCAGCTTTCGTTGTTGCTGGAACTATGTGGTATGGTTCAGCAACTACCCCAATCGAATTATTTGGCCCCACCCGTTATCAGTGGGATCAGGGATACTTCCAGCAAGAAATATATCGAAGGGTTGGGGCCGGACTAGCCGAAAATCTGAGCTTATCGGAAGCTTGGTCTAAAATTCCCGAAAAATTAGCTTTTTACGATTACATTGGTAATAATCCGGCGAAAGGGGGATTATTCAGAGCAGGCTCAATGGATAATGGGGATGGAATAGCTGTTGGGTGGTTAGGTCACCCCATATTTAGAGATAAAGAAGGGCGCGAACTCTTTGTACGTCGTATGCCTACCTTTTTTGAAACATTTCCGGTAGTTTTGGTAGATGGAGACGGGATTGTGAGGGCCGATGTTCCTTTTAGAAGAGCAGAATCCAAGTATAGTGTTGAACAAGTAGGGGTAACTGTTGAATTCTATGGTGGCGAACTCAATGGAGTCATTTATAGTGATCCTGCTACTGTGAAAAAATATGCTAGACGTGCCCAATTAGGTGAAATCTTTGAATTAGACCGGGCTACTTTGAAATCCGATGGTGTTTTTCGTAGCAGTCCAAGGGGTTGGTTCACTTTTGGGCATGCTACGTTTGCTTTGCTCTTCTTTTTCGGACACATTTGGCACGGCGCCAGAACCTTGTTCAGAGATGTTTTTGCCGGTATTGATCCAGATTTGGATGCTCAAGTGGAATTTGGAGCATTCCAAAAACTTGGAGATCCAACTACAAGGAGACAAGTAGTCTAATACAAAATCCCTTTGCCATCTTTTTCCTCTATTTCTTTTTTATTTTATTCTAGTATTTAGAATATATAAATTGATATTTAGATTAGATTTATATATAGTATTATTCTATTTAGTATTTCTAAATAGAATAATATATAAAAATGAGAAATAGAATAAGAGTAATAGAATATAAATATAGAAGAAATAGAATCTAATCTAATAGTAATAAGATATGACTATATCTATATTATAGTATATATACATACTATATAGATAGTAATAAGATAGTAATAGTTAGTAATAGTAAATTGTAAATCTCAATTTAGAATTTATTTAGTAAATGATCCAAAACGAATAGGTGTGGAAGCTATAATTGGAAACCACGATCGAATCTATGGAAGCATTGGTTTATACATTCCTCTTAGTTTCGACTTTAGGGATAATTTTTTTCGCTATCTTTTTTCGAGAACCACCTAAAGTTCCAACTAAAAAAATGAAATGATTTTTCATTTTTTCCATTGAAGTAATGAGCCCCTATATTAATATTGGGGCTCATTACTTCAACTAGTCCCCATGTTCTTCGAAGGGATCTCTTAATTTTTGAGAGGGTTGCCCAAAAGCGGTATATAAGGCATACCCAGTAAAGCTTACAAGTAAACCGGATATGGAGATGGCGACTAGGGTTGCTGTTTCCATTTTTTCGATAATTTCAAGATCACAAAGGATCACGATAATGTCGTTTATTTACAACTACAACGGAATGGTATACAAAGTCAACAGATTTCAACCCATGATAAAAGAGGATTTATGGCTACAAAAACCGTTGAGAGTAGTTCTAGATCTGGGCCAAGACGAACTGGCGTAGGGAGTTTATTGAAACCATTGAATTCGGAATATGGAAAAGTAGCTCCAGGGTGGGGGACTACACCACTTATGGGAGTTGCAATGGCTCTATTTGCAATATTTCTATCTATTATTTTAGAAATTTATAATTCATCTGTTTTACTGGATGGAATTTCAATTAATTAGTTCATAAAAATTATGAAGTCTTAGTTTTTCAATCAAAAAAGATTCTTTTACTTATACTTACTTAATGCTTAAAATACTTAATACTTCAACTTAAGATTACCTAAGACTTGGATTTATAGACCATTCTGGTAGTTCGATCGTGAAATTTATTTGTTTCGATATTTCATTTCCGGAATATGAGCGTGTGACTTGTTATAATTGATCCTATTGATAATACAGAGAATGGACCTGTCATCTCTATCAAGATGATTCTACCTCGTCAGATATTTATTCTAGTCTCTGGAGCACGGACTATATAGAATAGATCAAGAAAAGAAATATTTGAACTATGATTCATACCTATTATTCAGACCTCGCAACCGGATTAAAAAAATGGAAATAGGTCTTTTATAAATCAAACAATTTTTTCCTTCATACTTCTTTTGACCGAAAGAAATATCTTTCTCTAGATTTTGTTGAGTTATTACATGAATTAAAGAAGTGATGATCAAATGGTTTTTACTCAGAAAACCTTTGAGTTTAGCTTTGGTTTTCTTAAATCATCGTGGTTTTAGTATGAATCTGAGGTTTCAATTGATTCATAGGGTCTCAACAAGAGAATTCTATCAAAAAAAAAGATAGGGAAGAGAAGATTCAAGAGGCCTGTCAGGATTAACATAAAGAAAGATGGATGAGCCAACTTGAGATTTTATTTATTGGCATTATCATCACAAAGAAGAGATTCCGGATTTTTCTTACTTCATATCTTTTGGTCAAATCGAGTCAAGCGGCTAAGCCACAAGAAGTTTTAAACTCTCTATTCTTTTAAACTCTCTATTCCATATCCGTTGAAACTAGTATTTGTGTGTTTCGGCTTGAGCCGTACGAGATGAAATTCTCATATACGGCTCTCAGAGGGGGAGTCTTTCTTGGGTTACCTATCTCAATAAAGTATATGATTGGTTCGAGGAACGTCTCGAGATTCAAGCGATTGCAGATGATATAACTAGTAAATATGTTCCTCCTCATGTCAACATATTTTATTGTCTAGGGGGAATTACACTTACTTGTTTTTTAGTACAAGTAGCTACGGGTTTTGCTATGACCTTTTACTATCGTCCAACTGTTACAGAGGCTTTTTCCTCTGTTCAATACATAATGACTGAGGCCAACTTTGGTTGGTTAATTCGATCAGTTCATCGATGGTCAGCAAGTATGATGGTTCTAATGATGATCTTGCACGTATTTCGTGTGTATCTTACGGGTGGTTTTAAAAAACCCCGCGAATTAACTTGGGTTACAGGGGTGGTTCTGGCTGTATTGACCGCATCTTTTGGCGTAACTGGTTATTCCTTACCTCGGGACCAAATTGGCTATTGGGCAGTAAAAATTGTAACAGGCGTGCCTGAAGCTATTCCTATAATAGGATCGCCTTTGGTAGAATTATTACGTGGAAGTGCTAGTGTGGGCCAATCCACTTTGACTCGTTTTTATAGTTTACATACTTTTGTATTGCCTCTTCTTACTGCCGTATTTATGTTAATGCACTTTTCAATGATACGTAAGCAAGGTATTTCGGGTCCTTTATAGAGAAGGCAGATCATAGATATTTGTAATTTATCATATCGGGGAGGAACAAGAGTCTTTCATTGCTACAAATATGGATTATTGAAAAATAAGGCATGTTATTTGGATACTTCTATTCAACTCTGAAGTATTGTTTATTTGATACGAATCGAATAGTTGAAGTATATTTTCCTAAAAGAGGATGGATTATGGGAGTGTGTGACTTGAACTATTGATTGGTCCATGCAGATATATGATTTTATCCGCCACGTTGGAATTCACAACCCAATGTGTCTCCGCATCCAACCATCACATAAGTCCCTTTATGTAGCATAGGATAGGCCGGTTCGCTTGAGGAGAATATTTTCTATGATCATACCCGAATCATGTCCTGCATGAACAGGCTCCGTAAGATCCCTAGAATAAGTGATGTGGAATCCAATGTTCTATTTATTCCACTTTGTTTAATTTTTCTTTTTTTTTAGTAATTTTCTTATAATTAATTGCTAGTATTAGTATTTCGTATTAATTTGATAGTAATCTTAGTAAGTTTTTTATAGTATGTAGATGCATTCATTTCCTCTGCATCGACCCTGATCTATGATACTATCGGAGTTAAATAAGGGATCTAAGGAAGCACAGGGGCTAGACTTTATTAGTAACAAGTAAAAACTTTGTATTTTTGTATGTAACACAATCGAGATGTTGTGGGGATAAATACCAACCAAAAGACATGAATGAGACAATCCAAAAAGCACTTGATCATGATCGAATTTGTAAGCCTACTTGGATATTGAGCATTTCCTTGTTGCCAGAACTGAATTCTTTACAATGAATCGTTGCAACTCGGGGAAATGGAATTTTATAAATCTTTTCTTACATAGAGTCATTCTACATTATATATGTAGATATGTATGAAATATAGATATTCTATGGACCTAGGACCTATTTATGTTCTATGGATCTATTTCTGTAATTCTTTTGATTCTTGCTCGAGCCGGATGATAAAAAATTATCATGTCCGGTTCCCTTGGGGGATGGATCTACAATAATTCACCTATCCAAATAACAAAGAAACCTGATTTGAATGATCCTGTATTAAGAGCTAAATTGGCTAAAGGGATGGGACATAATTATTATGGAGAACCTGCATGGCCCAATGATCTTTTATATATCTTTCCAGTAGTAATTCTAGGCACTATTGCATGTAATGTGGGCTTAGCAGTTCTAGAGCCGTCAATGATCGGTGAACCGGCGGATCCATTTGCAACTCCGTTGGAAATATTACCCGAATGGTACTTTTTTCCCGTATTTCAAATACTTCGCACAGTACCCAATAAGTTATTGGGTGTTCTTTTAATGGTTTCAGTACCAATAGGATTATTGACAGTACCTTTTTTGGAGAATGTCAATAAATTCCAAAATCCATTTCGTCGTCCAGTAGCTACAACAGTCTTTTTGATCGGTACCGCAGTAGCTCTTTGGTTAGGTATTGGAGCAACTTTACCTATTGAGAAATCCCTAACTTTAGGTCTTTTTCAAATTGATTAAACCGTTAAATACCACGACATAGGTATCTAAGGAAGATCCCCTTCTGGATCTTCCCTAGATACATCTATCTTATTATGATCTATTCTGCAAATATATGGACCGTGTCGAAGATTAAAAACTCATTCTATTCTTTTTTATTTCTAAAAACTAAAAAATGAAAAAAAAAAAGAGTCCAATGGATTTAAAATGAAAACTTTTTCTTAGGTAAATTGATTGCAAAATGCTTCTGTAGAGTGCCCAATATCTGTTTTACATCTTCTATGCGAAAATCTTCCACTTTCATAAGATCTTCTTGACTGTGACTCAAAAGGTCCAATAATGTATGTATATTGGACCTTTTGAGACAATTATAGGTCCTGGAAGACAATTCTGATTGGTCAATAAAAATACATGTCAATGGAATTCCTTTTTTGTTTTTCTTAAGATTAGTGAATCTGTCTTGAAAGGAAAAAGGGGGTAGATTCCATCTGTTTTCATTTTCCTTGAGATTCATGTCCTCTTCCTCTGCATGTAGAAAAGGAATCAATAAATCAATCAAATTACGAGAAGCTTCATAAAGTGCTTCTTTAGGAGTTAAACTTCCATTCGTCCATATTTCTAGAAAGAGTATCTCTTGTTTTTCATTCCCATTCCCATAAGAATGAATACTATGATTCGCATTTCGAACAGGCATAGATACAATATCTATAGGATAACTTCCATCGTGAGAGTCATTTTTGGATTTCATACGATATCCGCGATCTCTCTTGATTTGTAATTCAATACACAAATCAATTGGTTCTGTCAGGTTAGCTATATGCTGTGTCGTGTCAACTATTTCTACAGAAGGTGGTGAGATGATATCTTGAGCTGTTATGTATTTGGGACCCTTGACGCAAATGGATGCGTCCCTAACTCCATAGAGATTACTTCTCAATACAATCTCTTTCAAATTTATTAAAATCTCATGTACTGATTCTTCAATACCCGCTATCGTAGAATATTCATGCAGCACATTTTCAGATTTTGCACGTGTGATATATGTTCCTTCTATTTCTCCAAGTAAAGCCCTTCGTATAGCAATACCTATAGTATATGCTTGACCTTTCATAAGCGGGGACAGAACAAAACGACCATAATAAAGACGCTTGCTGTCTACTCTTGATTCAACACATTTCCACTGTAGTGTTCGAGTGGATCCTGCTACTTCTTCTCGAACCATACTATTATTTTTCTTTTCTTTATGATTATTGGATCAGATCATTGAATCATTGATTTCTCTTGGAATCTCTTGAATTCTTATTTCTACACACGTCTTTTTTTAGGGGGGCGACATCCATTATGCGGCATGGGTGTTACATCACGTACGAAACTTAATAGCATCCCATTTCTACGAATGGCTCGTAATGCCGCATCTCTTCCGAGACCTGGACCCTTTATCATAACTTCTGCTCGTTGCATACCCTGATCCACTAATGTACGAATAGCATTAAATGCCGCGGCTTGAGCAGCATAGGGTGTTCCTTTTCTTGTGCCTCTGAATCCAGAAGTACCTGCGGAAGCCCAAGAAACCACCCGACCTCGTACGTCTGTAACAGTTACAATAGTATTGTTGAAACTCGCTTGAACATGAATAACTCCTTTTGGTATTCTACGTTCATTCTTATTTGAACCAATACGTGCATTCTTACGTAAACCAATTTTTGCTATAGGTTTTGTCATATTTTATTAGATCATATTCATAAGAATAAAAGAAAAAAGAAAGAAGAATCAGAAATCTAAAGATACGGGGATATCCATTTCATATGAAAACGAATCCTTTCTTCTTTCTTTTTACATGTACATGGGTTTGAAAAAGTACTTGATTTAGAACTTGAGAAGGATTACCCCTGTCTCTGTTTATGTCTCGGATTGGAACAAATGACTATAATTCGCCCCCGCCTACGAATCAAGCGACATTTTTCACAAATTTTACGAACAGAAGCCCTTATTTTCATATTTATCATTCCTTACTTTCATTCTGAATCTCTTTTTTTGGAAACAAGAATCAGTTTATTGCATTTTTGAACTTCGAATTATATATTATATCCCTACGAAAAGGATGTTTAAAAGAATGATCTAATCGTTCGAATCTTTTTTGCGAAGTCTATAAATTATACGTCCCCTGGTTGAATCATAACGACTCATTTCGATTTTGACTCTATCTCCGGGTAGTATACGTATAAAACTGCGCCGGATTCTCCCTGAAATATAACCTAGAATTAGATCTTCATTATCTAACCGAACTCGGAACATACCGTTGGGAAGTGATTCAGTAATTAAACCCTCATGAATCAATTTTTGTTCTTTCATTCCAGGGAACCCCCTTTAAGTATCAACTAATAGAGGAAGAGTTCTATAATTCACTTCTCCTCTCTATTTTACAAATAGTAAGTTCGAGAGAAAATTAGGGTACCCCAGGAGAATCACCATATATAACACAAGATTTCTCCTCCAATTTTTTCTAGTCGAGCTTCTCGATCTGTCATTATACCTCGAGAAGTAGAAAGAATTACAATTCCCATTCCACCTAAAATCTTAGGAATTCGTTGATAGTTGGAATAGATTCGTAGACCGGGTCGGCTTATACGCTTTAAAATTATTTTATTCCCTTTCCTAGTCTTTCTATGTCGTAAGGTTGAAACCAAGAAATTTTTTTTACTTTCTTGATGCTTTCGAACGTTTTCAATAAAACCTTCTCGTAAAAGTATTTTCACAATGTTTTTAGTGATATTAGTAGATACTATTTGAACTCTTCCCTTTTGATCTATGTCAGCATTTCTTATAGAAGTTATTATATCGGCAATAATGTCCCTACCCATGACGAACTATAGTTATTGGTGCCTCCTCATTTTGATATAATCAACATGCTTCTTTTTTGTTTTATTTTTTATTGAATCTTTTTTTTTTGAAATTATTAAATCCTAAAAAATTATTCTAAATCTCAAATATATGCATGAGACACAATCTATTAATCGGATCTATTTCAGATATTTGAATATTCTATTTCTATTTTCTATATATAGAATAGATAGGATATATCCTATTTTCATCTATAAGACTTCGGGTGCTAATGAAACTATTTTAGTAAAATTCAACTGTCGCAATTCCCGAGCAATCGCACCAAAAATTCGAGTTCCTTTTGGATTTCCTTCTTGATCAATGATAACCGCTGCATTGTCATCATATCGTATTATCATGCCGTTGTCACGTTTGAGTTCTTTACACGTGCGTACAATCACAGCTCTAATTATTTCTGATCTTTCTAGAGGCATGTTGGGCACTGCTTCTTTGATTACAGCAACAATAACATCGCCAATATGAGCATATCGGTGATTACCGGTTCCTATGATTCGAATACACATCAATTCTTGAGCTCCACTGTTATCCGCTACATTCAAAAGGGTCTGAGGTTGAATCATATCATTTTTATTTGAATCTCTTATTTCAATGCAAGGGATAATGGAAAAAAGAAATATTGTCTGTCCAGAGATAAAGAAATCTGTGGTTGTTTTTTCATTCTCAATACTCCTTCCTTCTTCTTTTACTTTTGTTTACCTATCCTGAAATAACAAATTGAGTTCGTATAGGCATTTTGCATGCAGCTATTTCCATAGCAGTTTTGGCTACAGTTTCTGATACTCCACTCATTTCATAAAGTATTCGGCCCGGTTTAACAACGGATACCCAATATTCGGGGGATCCCTTGCCCGAACCCATACGTGTTTCTGTAGGTCTTACAGTAACAGGTTTGTCGGGAAAGATACGTACCCATATCTTTCCACCACGACGTGCATATCGTGTCATTGCTCTTCGCCCTGCTTCTATTTGTCTAGCTGTGATCCAAGCAGGTTCAAGTGCCTGAAGAGCATATCTGCCAAAACAAATATGATTGCCTCGGCAAGATATTCCCTTCATTCTACCTCTATGTTGTTTACGAAATCTGGTTCTTTTGGGGTTATAGTTGATGGTTGTTTCTGAATTCCATCTCTACTGCAGAGCCGGACATGAGAGTTTCTTCTCATCCAGCTCCTCGCGAATAAAATGATTCAAGAATATGAAATATACACATGTATTTATGTATTTCATTCTATCAAAATGATAAGAAAGAATATACTAATCTTTTTTATATTGAATTTGTTACATAGGTAACTTTATATATAACTAACTAGATAACTAGGTTTGTTTGTTTATATCTAATGCTTCTTTCTTTTATCAAGATTTCTAAAGTATCTTACCTTACCTCTATTGAAATTGAATCACGCCAATAAATGAAATCCTTAAATGAAATAAAAATAAAGAAAGGTTTCGCGGGCGAATATTGACTCTTTCCTCCTTCATTTGTAGGATCAATCCATGACCATTCAGAAGAAATCCATTTTTTCTTGGTTCATTTCGCCATCCTACCCAATGAATCATTAGGATTGATTCGTTTTCAAGAAAATCCTATGTAGTCACAGGTTCCATCGTTCCCATAGCTTCTCCATTAATGTTTAGGCCTGAACTCTGCAATGGAGCTATCAACAAAATCTCTTATTTGTTTCCGAGTCAATCTCCTCAGTTTTTATTAACCCGAAGCTCGATTAAATTATTCTCTATTTTCTATCTCTATTTTCTATTCTTTTCTTTATATTATTATTTGAATCTCATTTCTTTTCTTTATTATTTATTCTATTTTATTCTATGTTTCTATTTTCTTTCTATTTTTTATTTGTAATTTGTATATTTCTTATTCTATTGTATTGTAATTGTATATTTTGTATTTTTATTTTATATTGATGTTGATGCTTTGTAACACTGCCTTTTTTATGGGGTAATTTTTCATAAACCATACATATGGGAATCATATATCATTGAGATCTTTATTCTCTCTTTCTATCATCCTTCCCTTTTTCCACATCCCTTTTTTTTTCACAATTCATAATCAGATTTCTTTTTTATGAAAAGGATTTCAGTTGCTACAATGCTACAACTATATGATCGATTCAGTCATATAGTGACTGTTTATTGGGATCTCGACAATACGAAGCAATAAGTTGGTTATTAGTTTTGAGTTTCTTTAGTTTTGATAGTTACTAAGTTTATAGTGGGGTTAGCCTGTTTTTTTTTTCAATCTCAATTCTAAAGAAAAAACTAACGAGTCACACACTGAGCATAGCAATTATACTAAAATCTAAATTAAAGGGTAAATCAAATTTTTATTCAACCTTATAGAATTAGAATTGTTCGTTTTTCTTTGATTAAGAAAAAGAAGAAAAGAGTTTCTAAATCTTTTCTATCGATGACCAGAATGGCGAAAGAAAGAAAGGTCCATTCTTCTTCTTTTTTCTTTTCTTATTCTTGGTTTACAAATATCCAAATCTTGATGCCTAAGACTCCATAGATAGTTCGAATTGTATGGGAACAGTGATCAATTTTAGCGCGAATTGTTTGTAGGGGAACCCTGCCTTCTCTGATCCATTCGACACGTGCAATCTCTTTTCCGTCGATACGCCCTGCAATTTGCACTTGAATCCCTTTTGTACCCGTTTGTTCAGTTAATTCAATAGCTTTTTTCATCGCCTTTCGAAATGAGACTCTATTTTTTAATTGTAAAGCTATATATTCTGCAAGAATATTAGGTTGTCCATAAGGCTTTTCAATCCTTGTGATAGCAATGTTGAGTCTCCGGTTTACAGAATGAAATTCTTTTTGTACATTCATCTGTAATTCTTCGACTCCCCGTGTTCGTCCTTCTATTAATAAATTGGGAAATCCAATATAGATTATGACCTGAATCAAATCTATTCTTTTTTGAATTACTATATGGGCAATTCCTTCGAAACCTGAGGATATTCTCTTATTCTTTTTTACATAGTCCTTAATACAATTCCGTATTCTTTCATCTTCTTGTAGACCCTTGGAAAAATTCTTTGGTTTTGCGAACCAAAAAGAATGATGACTTTGAGTTGTTCCAAGTCTGAAACCAAGTGGATTTATTTTTTGTCCCATATTTTTCTATTATTTTTCCATCCCTTTTTTTTTTCTAAATAGGAATCTAAAATTTAGATTTTTCTTTTAAAAAAATCTTTATATGACAAGTGGTTTTTTTTATCAGATAACTACGCCCTCGAGCCCGGGGTCTTAACTTTTTCACAATAGCACCTCTATTGACTTCAGCTTTACTAATAAATAAATCAGCTTCATTCAAACCCATATTATGACTAGCATTTGCTGCTGCAGAATAAACTAATTTTAAAATTGGATAAGATGCCCTATAAGGCATTAGTTCCAATATCATGAGTGTTTCTTCATAAGAACGTCCGCGAATCTGATCAATTACTCTTCGTGCTTTGAAAACAGACATACATATATGTTGAGCTAATACTTTTGCTTCTCTATCCGAATTTTCGTTCTTTATCATAAAAGTTCTCCCCCGCCAATGAATGATAAGTGCCTAGGTGAAGTATAGTATAAGATAAGTCAGAAAAGTGAGTATATTAGTATACTAGAAAAAGAAATATACCTATACTCTTACTATAAGATAAAGACTCTTAAGTCTAAATACTATTAAGATAAGGCTTTTCACATGAATACTTAGTAGAACGACTAACGACGAGATTTATTATCGTTTCTCGCGTGTCTCACGAAAGTTAGAGTAGGTGCGAATTCTCCCAATTTGTGACCGACCATACGATCTGTGATATAAATAGGTAAATGTTCCTTTCCATTATGAATAGCGATTGTATGGCCAATCATTGTGGGTATAATGGTAGATGCCCGA